AAGGCTATTCAACCGTGTTTTGTTAAGTTTTTTTTATTATGATTCAAAATAAAATAAATGGAATCACGCTCTGTAGGATTTGAACCTACGACATCGGGTTTTGGAGACCCGCGTTCTACCGAACTGAACTAAGAGCGCTTTCTTATGACAAGAACTATAATTGTAAAGAAAAGTATTTTTTTTTTAGCCCGGTCTTGCATACTAATCCATGTAAAAAATGAAAGATAATGAATGCCTTATTTTATTTCATTTTTATTTAATTGATCTCACTCAATTAATCTTTCCTTTCGTTACTGCCCCCTAGGAGAAGTAATAGGTAGGGATGACAGGATTTGAACCCGTGACATTTTGTACCCAAAACAAACGCGCTACCAAGCTGCGCTACATCCCTTTTAAAATTATTGTACAATGTCATTGTACAAAATCCATGTCTTGTTTTCCATATCGTTATTTTTTTCTGTATCCATATAAAATTTTCTTGTCATTTCTTCTTTTTGGTTTCATATAATAAATAATCAAATAAAAAAAGAATGAATATTTATTAGAATGCTTAAGAAAAAAGAAAGGGGTACCCCCTTTCTTTTTTAGGGACAGGGATAGGAAAACCTCATCTACTGCTCATTGTAGATATTTATTTTTGTTAGGAATTCCGTACAAAAAAGACAAATGATCTTGAACTACAGCATCTGACCATATATGTATTACAATAAAGAAGGAGGATTTTCAATGCGGGACATAAAAACATATCTCTCCACAGCACCCGTGCTAACTACTCTATGGTTTGGGTCTTTAGCGGGTCTATTGATAGAAATTAATCGTTTATTCCCCGATGCTTTGTCATTCCCCTTTTTTTAATTATAGTTTAAGATCCTATTTTATTTTGGAGAACAGAAATGGAAAAGAGGTTCCTGTATAGGGTAAAAAATTCCATGAAATCATAGCATAGAAAAAAGGATACTTAAATGAAATACTGGAAAGAATAATTGATAATTAGAAAAAATTGTATTACTCACATAAAATTATTATATTCTATTAATTTCTATTAGTATTAATTGGAATTAACTAGTTAGTAACTTCTATTTCTATAGAAGTATTAATTGGAATTAACTAGTTAGTCACCTTTATTTCTATTTATATATATTTTTTTTTCTTTTTTGTTCTTTTCGTCTTCTTAGATTTAGATTTAGATTCGGGTCGAAAATAGAAGAATTAAGTCGATCAAAAATTTAAAGGAGGTTCATGGCTAAGGGTAAAGATGTCCGAGTTAGAGTTATTTTGGAGTGTACCAGTTGTGCCCAAAATGGTGTCAATAAGAAATTGCCGGGCATTTCTAGATATATTACTCAAAAGAATCGACACAATACACCCAGTCGATTAGACTTGAGAAAGTTTTGTCGTTATTGTCGCAAGCATACGATTCATGGGGAAATAAAGAAATAGATCGAATGGAACATATGTATTGTATTATTTTTCAAAGGAACAGGAAAAAGAAAAACTTAACATATATATGTATATAAATATATAATATACAAATAAAAAAAGAAAACTCATTTCGGTCAGATCTGAAATAAATAAAGAAATAGAAATTTAGAGATAAGGAATAAACCATGGATAAATCCAAGCAACCTTTTCGCAAATCCAAGCGATCTTTTCGTAGGCGTTTTCCCCCAATTGAATCGGGGGATCAAATTGATTATAGAAACATGAGTTTAATTAGTCGATTTATTAGTGAACAAGGAAAAATATTATCTAGACGGGTGAATAGATTGACCTTGAAACAACAACGATTAATTACTATTGCTATAAAACAAGCTCGTATTTTATCTTTGTTACCTTTTCTTAATAATGAAAAACAGTTTGAGAGAGCTGAGTCGATCCCTAGAATGGCTGGTCCCAGAACCCGAAATAAATAGATATACTCTTAGATATACTTTTCCGATTGATTCAAAACTCCAAGCGGAACTCAAGCTCAGATTGATGTTTTGCTCGAAAAACCTCGAATCCAGATTTGATTGTTGTGTTATAAGAAACAACAAATAGGGAAAGAAGAAATCTTTTTTTTTTTGAAAGATGTTCATTCATTCCCACTACTTATCTTAATTTCTTTTTAATTTCTGAAATTCATTTTTATTCTATCTTCCCGGAGTCCATTCTCCGGGGAATTCTATTCTGTTTTCGCTATTTATATATAGTTTTCGCTATTTATATATATATGATATATGACTTTTTAATCTCTTTTATTTGCTAATCTTATTGGAAATCATGTAAAGACAATTCTTATTTGATATAGCTATTTGCGCAAGTATTTTACGATTAAGAAGCAATTGCTTCTTATACAGATTGTGTATTAGTTTACTATAACTATAGAATACCATATTCTCACGAGCTGCTGCATTTATTCGAGTAATCCACAAACGACGAAAGTCCCTCTTTTGTCTGCCCCTATCCCGATGAGAGGAAACCAAAGCTCTCATTTTCTGTTGAGTAGCAGTTCGGGTAAGTCTTGAATGGGCCCCTATAAAGGTTGATGCAAATAAACGAATTTTTGTTCGACGTCTCCGAGCTATATATCCTCGTCTAACTCTGGTCATTGAATCAAATTAAACTTTAATGAATAACTAATCGATTTCTTTTCTTTCAGTCATCCTCTTATCCCCCCTCTAGTTAATTAATACCAAAACGGATTATTCCGATATATAAAATATAAAATTCCAATGGCTTTTGCTACTATGACCTTCCCAACCACGATTTTTTATTCTTTCCGGGTAAAATACCCGGAAAGAATAAATTCTAGCGATAAAAAAAAATAGTGGGTTCCATCGTTTCTATGGTTACTTCGTAAACGGTGAGGTCCTCTCTATACACCGGAGCCTTTTCTTTCATTTAACCAAATGTTATTACGAACTTGTATAGTTCACACTCCTTAGTTTAGCTCTACCAATCAATAATAGTTCTTTTCACAAAAGGGTTATCCATACAGTGACGGCATTTAATTATGAAAGTTGGCTAGGTAGCTGACCTTGTTAGTCCGTTCTTTCAAGAATAGGAACATAACCTTTTTGCTTCTTTCTTATAGTACTCTTTCCTCCGCTTAATAGATAACTATTTGCTACTAATGGGGAATTACTTCTCATCTCAAACTGAGGTGATTGGATTTGCACCAATGGAAACCATAAATTTCATACACAAAAATGATGAATCTTTAGCTTTATAGATAGTAAATAACGTTTTTCCATCCTATCTATCTTTATTCCTTGGTACTGGTGATTGGTACTTGAAAAATTGCTGTATTTATTTTTTTTTGTTTGAACTCATGATCTAAACGAGTCGCACATACACCCGAGTACATGTTCCCCGTCGTTGAGGGCACCCCCTAAGTGCGGGGGATTTCGTGATATTTCGTATTGGCTGTCTTGTGTTTCTAATAAGTTGTTTAATTGTCGGCATATCATACATATATATAATAAAATAGGTTGGTTTAGATCGATCTTAACCTGATTTATTGATGATTATGAATTATTTACATTCAATATCAAATCACGGAAAAATAGAATTATGGAGGGAATCATATATTTAGGCGAAATCCCCAATAGTTTCATTTTCGACCGCTACAAGATCAACAATACCATGAGCTTGGGCTTCTGTTGCTGACATAAAAACATCTCTCTCCATGTCTTCGGATATAACCCATAAAGGGTTACCTGTTCTTTGTACATAAACCTTTGTGAGGGTTTCGCGAAGTCTGAGTAGTTCTTCCGCTTCCAAGATAAATTCCCCTGCTTGTGCCTCATAAAAAGAACTAGCAGGTTGGTGAATCATAACCCTGATAATATTGATCTAACATCATGCATGAACGGTTCTTCTATCTTGAAGAATTGGATTAAAGTAAGGACTAAAAAAAACAAGAAAAAAAATAGAATTGAACGACGGACCGTACAGGCACCTTTTGTGCATTGCATACGGCTCTGCAATGGAATTTCCTTTTCCCCCTTCTATTTTATCGAAGGAAAAAAAAAAGAATCCATCCGATCTAGATTGTTGAATGATCCATTTACCACCCTTCCTTTCATTCATATTGTAATGTAAAAAAAAAATACTATGATGGTTCTGTTGCTTTCTATATTTATCTCATCTGTGATTTAGCAATCCCAAAGTTTCTTTTTTTTTTTCGTACTCTTTTCTTCGTAAGAGAAATATCAGAAAAAGGCTTCTGGTGTGGAAGAAAACGGTTTGTGACGCTGAAATGTACTCCCGACATAGAAGATCAAGTCGGAAATAACCTTTTTTCATACTACTATCTCGATAGAAAATATCGTGTTAGAAAAAACAATAATAGTTTGTTCATATCGAACTCGAAGTGCCATGCTATTATTACCTATTATTCATATTCAATATGGCGAAGGCATAGTCTTCTTCTTCTTTTTTTTTTTTAATAAAAACTCATTGGCGCCAAGCATGGGGGAATGCTAGACGTTTGGTAATTTCCCCTCCGACCAGAATGAAGGATCCCATTGAAGCGGCTAATCCCATGCATATTGTATGTACATCGGGCGAAACAAATTGCATAGTATCATAAATAGCGATTCCTGGTATTACCCATCCACCAGGGGAATTTATAAACAAATAAAGATCCTTAGTATCATCTTCTATACTGAGATATACCATGAGACCAACAAGTTGATTTGAGATCTCGCTATCAACTTCTTGGCCTAAAAAAAGTAATCTTTCTCGATAAAGTCGGTTGATTAGGACAAAATTATATCCCTTTTGAACCGTACGTGCATCTTTGGATGCATACGGTTCAAAAAAATTGCGAAAATAAAGAATCAATGTGTCGATTCCAATCCTATCTCTCTTTTTTTTAAGAGATTCCTGCTTTTCTAATGAAGGGGTTTTTTCTTCCATTAAAAAAAGAAAGAGTTTTTACCCCTTCCCTAAAAAAAAAAAGAATTTACTGAACTTATTTAATTAACCTCTCATTGATGTATTGTTTCGTCGAGATTTAAATCACGATGTCATTTTCTTGTTCCTGAATGGTCCCTTTGAATTCTTTTAGGTTCATGTTCTACTCCGGGGAAAGATCTATCCGAATTCTAGTTGTACATATAGGACAAATGCTCTCAGTACCACTTCTTTTTGCTACGAGTTTTTTTTTATTCGTTTCATGTCTCCAAAAAACTATTCAATGTATTTATTATAATGGTTGACATGGCAGTTTAAGAGTGCTTCTCTAATTAAATAAATAAAATAGAAGAATCTTCTATGCATAGCTACAAGCGGTAATTCTACATATATTACTATTACCCATTTGGTATTTTATAAGCAGAGCCTGGATACTCCATTTTTTTAGTCCAAGTTAACCATAAATTCTTCTAATTAAGAATATTATATTGCTCCTCAATCTAAATTAATCTAATTTAACTTCACGCTACGCATGATTGATTCTTCAATCAATACAATATTTCTTGGGCGAAACAGAGGATATCTCGATCGGGGGAGAAAATGGGGAAATTCCATATGACCCAATATGTCTGACAAGTCGCACTATACGTCAACCCAAACTGCATCTTCCTCTCCAGGACTCCGAAAAGGTACTTTTGGAACACCAATGGGCATTAAATTAAAGAAAAAATTTAAGTACTATACTTCACTTTAATATGGAAACGTAAGAATGAGTTTATTGTCTTCTTCGAAGGTTTTTAGAGAAAGATAGAATTAAGAAATAAAAATCTTAATGAAGAGATAGATCGTTCGAATAATAAAAAGGATCCATACATTCATTCCCCCAAAATAGGACTAATGCTCCCATTGCGTATTGGTACTTATCGGGTATAGAATAGATCTGCTTCTCTTTGTTCTTACGAACAGAATTCAGCCGTTATTTTCAACGGAATACAATAAAAAGTAACCTTTTCTCATAAAGAATTCGCTGAAAAGATTAGGTAAATAGTATAAGTTGCAATGCGATAAAGTTACATAGTGTCTATTTTTCTTTGAGAAAGGGGTATTTCCATGGGTTTGCCTTGGTATCGTGTTCATACTGTCGTATTGAATGATCCCGGCCGATTGCTTTCTGTCCATATAATGCATACGGCTCTAGTTTCCGGTTGGGCCGGTTCGATGGCTCTATATGAATTGGCGGTTTTTGATCCCTCTGACCCTGTTCTTGATCCAATGTGGAGACAAGGTATGTTCGTTATACCCTTCATGACTCGTTTAGGAATAACCAATTCATGGGGTGGTTGGAGTATTTCAGGAGGAACTGTAACGAATTCGGGTATTTGGAGCTATGAAGGCGTGGCCGGAGCACATATTGTGTTTTCTGGCTTGTGTTTTTTAGCGGCCATCTGGCATTGGGTGTATTGGGACTTAGAAATATTCTGTGATGAACGTACAGGAAAACCTTCTTTGGATTTGCCCAAAATCTTTGGAATTCATTTATTTCTCTCAGGAGTGGCTTGCTTTGGCTTTGGCGCATTTCATGTAACAGGCTTATATGGTCCTGGAATATGGGTGTCTGATCCTTATGGACTAACTGGAAAAGTACAATCTGTAAGTCCAGCGTGGGGCGCAGAAGGTTTTGATCCTTTTGTTCCCGGCGGAATCGCCTCTCATCATATTGCAGCAGGTACACTGGGCATATTGGCAGGCCTATTCCATCTTAGTGTCCGTCCGCCTCAACGTCTCTACAAAGGATTACGTATGGGCAATATTGAAACTGTACTTTCTAGTAGTATCGCTGCTGTTTTTTTTGCAGCTTTTATTGTTGCTGGAACTATGTGGTATGGTTCAGCAACAACCCCAATCGAGTTATTTGGTCCCACTCGTTATCAGTGGGATCAGGGATACTTCCAGCAAGAGATATATCGAAGAGTTGGTGCCGGACTAGCTGAAAATCTAAGTTTATCGGAAGCTTGGTCTAAAATTCCTGAAAAATTAGCTTTTTATGATTACATTGGTAATAATCCGGCAAAAGGGGGATTATTCAGAGCGGGCTCAATGGATAGCGGGGATGGAATAGCTGTTGGATGGTTAGGACATCCCGTCTTTAGAGATAAAGAAGGGCGCGAGCTTTTTGTACGTCGTATGCCTACTTTTTTTGAAACATTCCCGGTAGTTTTAGTAGATGGAGATGGAATTGTTCGGGCAGATGTTCCTTTTCGAAGGGCAGAATCAAAGTATAGTGTCGAACAAGTAGGTGTAACTGTTGAGTTCTATGGTGGCGAACTCAATGGAGTCAATTATAGCGATCCTGCTACTGTGAAAAAATATGCTAGGCGCGCACAATTAGGCGAAATTTTTGAATTAGACCGGGCTACTTTAAAATCTGATGGTGTTTTTCGTAGTAGTCCAAGGGGTTGGTTCACTTTTGGGCATGCTTCGTTTGCTTTGCTTTTCTTTTTTGGACATATTTGGCATGGCGCTAGAACCTTGTTTAGAGATGTTTTTGCCGGTATTGATCCAGATTTGGATGCTCAAGTGGAATTTGGAGCATTCCAAAAACTTGGAGATCCAACTACAAAGAGACAAGTAGTTTGATACAAGACTGCTCTGGTATCTTTATCCCCTATCTCTATTTTTTTCTCGGGTACCCGAGAAAAAAATAGAGACTTGAATCAACTTCTTTTCGTTGATTCTTTCCCCTCTTTTTTTATGGTATGGTAAATGATCTCACTCAATCAAACGAATAGATGTGAAAGCTATAATTGTAAACCACGATCGAATCTATGGAAGCATTGGTTTATACATTCCTTTTAGTCTCGACTTTAGGGATAATTTTTTTCGCTATCTTTTTTCGAGAACCACCTAAGGTTCCGACTAAAAAATAATGAAATAATTTTTCATTATAAAAACTGAAGTAATGGGCCCTCATATCAAGAGGCTCATTACTTCAACAAGTCTAGTCTCCGTGTTCCTCGAATGGATCTCTTAGTTGTTGAGAGGGTTGCCCAAAAGCGGTATATAAGGCGTACCCCGTAAAGCTTACAAGTAAACCTGATATGAAGATGGCGACTAAGGTTGCTGTTTCCATTTTTAGAAAATTTCAAGATCACAATGGATCTACGATAAGATCGTTTATTTATTTACAATTACAACGGAATAGTATACAAAGTCAACCGATCTCAACCAATGATTAAATAGGATTTATGGCTACACAAACCGTTGAGGGTAGTTCTAGATCTAGGCCAAGACAAACTACTGTAGGGAGTTTATTGAAACCATTGAATTCAGAATATGGTAAAGTAGCTCCGGGCTGGGGGACTACACCACTTATGGGAGTTGCAATGGCTCTATTTGCAATATTCCTATCTATTATTTTGGAAATTTATAATTCTTCCGTTTTACTGGATGGAATTTCAATGAGTTAGGTTCATAAGAACTATGAACCTCTAGTTTTTCAATCAAAAAAAAATTATTTAAAACTTGGATTTATAGACCTTTTTGGTAGTTCGACTGTGGTATTTCTTTTTTCGGTATTTCCGGAATATGAGCGTGTGACTTGTTATAATTGATCCTATTGATAATACAGAGAACGGCCCTGTCATCTCTATTAAGATGATTCCACCCCGTCGGATATTTATTCTAATATCTGGAACACGGAATATTATAGAAAAAAAAATATTCTAACTATGATTCATACCTATTATTTAGACCTCGCAACCGGACTAAAAAAAATTTCAGATGGGTATTTCCTAAATTAAATAATTTTTCTTTCTTTAGACTTATGAAATTAATTTTATCTGAAGAACAACTTCTTTCTCTAGATTTTGTTGAGTCATTACATCCACTCATTGAAATTGAATAATTGATGATCAAATGGTTTTTACTCAAAGAACCCTTTTATTTAGCTTGGGATTAAATCATCGTGGTTCTTGTATGAATCTGAGGTTTTAATTGATTTATAGGATCTTAACAAGGGAATTCCTATCAACAGTAAAACAAAAGTTGACCCGCATTACGCACAAAAAACAACAAATTAAATAACAAAAACAAACAAAAATAGGAAAGAGAAGATTCAAGAGGCCTGGAACGATCAATATAAAGAAAAAGAAAGGTGTACGAGCTAACTTGATATTTTTGGCATTAGCATCACAAAGAAGAGATTTCGGATTTTTTTTACTTTCCATCTTTGGCACAAATTGCATCGAGCAGCTAAGAAGTTTTGAACTTTCTATTGCATATCCGTCAAAATCGGTATTTGTGTGTTTCTGTTTGAGCCGTACGAGATGAAATTCTCATATACGGTTCTCGGGGGGGGGGTCCTCTCGGATTCCCTATCTCAATAAAGTATATGATTGGTTCGAGGAACGTCTCGAGATTCAAGCGATTGCAGATGATATAACTAGTAAATATGTTCCTCCTCATGTCAACATATTTTATTGTCTAGGAGGAATCACGCTTACTTGTTTTTTAGTACAAGTAGCTACGGGTTTTGCTATGACTTTTTACTATCGTCCAACTGTTACGGAGGCCTTTTCCTCTGTTCAATACATAATGACTGAAGCTAACTTTGGTTGGTTAATTCGATCAGTTCATCGATGGTCAGCAAGTATGATGGTTCTAATGATGATTCTGCACGTATTTCGTGTGTATCTTACAGGTGGGTTTAAAAAACCCCGCGAATTAACTTGGGTTACAGGTGTGGTTCTGGCTGTATTGACTGCATCTTTTGGTGTAACTGGTTATTCCTTACCTCGGGACCAAATTGGTTATTGGGCAGTAAAAATTGTGACAGGCGTGCCTGACGCTATTCCTATAATAGGATCTCCTTTGGTAGAGTTATTACGTGGAAGTGCTAGTGTGGGTCAATCTACCTTGACTCGTTTTTATAGTTTACACACTTTTGTATTGCCTCTTCTTACTGCCGTATTTATGTTAATGCACTTCCCAATGATACGTAAGCAAGGTATTTCAGGTCCTTTATAGTTATAGCTTTATTTTATAGAGAAAACAGATCATAGATATTTGTAATTTCTGATATATCCTATCGGGAAGGAAC